ATAGTAACCTATATGGTTTAATACATATATATGTATTATATTACATAATGCATTAGTACAGATATATGTATTATCACCATTCATTTATATTAACCATAAAGCAAGTACTAACGTTCAAGACGTACATAAACCAAAATATTAAAACTCACAAATAATTTATTTAGACCCGGGAAATAGATTATTCCCCTATAATTGGCCCTCAAATATTTCCTTGAAATAATCAACTAGGATTTAACTCAACCATATTAATGTAGTAAGAGACCACCAACTGGTTTATATTAAGGTATATCCTGCATGATAGGATCAGGGACACAAATTGTGGGGGTAACACAGAATGAACTATTACTTGCATCTGGCTTCAATCTCAGGAACATAACTGTAAAATTCCACCCTCGGATAATTATGTCTGGCATATGGTTAAATGATGTGAGTACATACTCCTCATTAACCCCACATGCCGGGCATTCTTTTATATGCATAGGGGTTCTCCTTTTTGGTTACCTTTCACCTTGCATCTCAGAGTGCAGGCTCAAATGACAAATCAAGGTTGAACATATTCCTTGCTTGAATTCGAGTAGGTCAATTATTAAAAGACATAACTTAAGAATTACATACTTTTAACTCAAGTGCATAACACATTCATTCCTTCTTCAACTTACCCCTATATATATGCCCCCCCTCTCGGTTTCTGCGCGACAAACCCCCCTACCCCCTACGCTCAGCAAATCCTGTTATCCTTGTCAAACCCCGAAACCAAGGAAGGTTCGAGAACGTATAAGCTAGCAAGTTGATTTATGGGCTAGCTATCCGCATTATATATATATATATACATACACATCGCATTAATTTGCCGCAAATTTCTCCAAATATTGGCCTAAAAGTCCCTATTAAATTTTTAGGGCGCGCCCCAATGCTAAAAAGTCCAACATTAAAAAGCGCTAGCGTAGCTTAATACAAAGCATAACACTGAAGATGTTAAGATGGGCCCTGAGAAGCTCCGCATGCATAAAGGCATGGTCCCGAACTTATTATCAGCTCTTACCCGACTTACACATGCAAGTCTCCGCAGTCCCGTGAGTATGCCCTCAATCCCCCGCCCGGGGACGAGGAGCGGGCATCAGGCACAAATTTTAGCCCAAGACGCCTGGCCAAGCCACACCCCCAAGGGAATTCAGCAGTGATAAACATTAAGCCATAAGTGAAAACTTGACTCAGTCAGGGCTAAGAGGGCCGGTAAAACTCGTGCCAGCCACCGCGGTTAAACGAGAGGCCCTAGTTGATAACACCACGGCGTAAAGGGTGGTTAAGGAGAGCAAGATAATTTTTAAAGCCAAATGGCCCTTTGGCCGTCATACGCTTCTAGGTGTCCGAAGCCCAATCATACGAAAGCAGCTTTAACAAAGCCCACCTGACCCCACGAAAGCTGAGAAACAAACTGGGATTAGATACCCCACTATGCTCAGCCATAAACCTAGACATCCAACTACAATTAGATGTCCGCCCGGGTACTACGAGCATCAGCTTGAAACCCAAAGGACCTGACGGTGCCTCAGACCCCCCTAGAGGAGCCTGTTCTAGAACCGATAACCCCCGTTAAACCTCACCACTTCTAGCCATCCCAGCCTATATACCGCCGTCGTCAGCTTACCCTGTGAAGGTAATAAAAGTAAGCAAAATGGGCACAACCCAGAACGTCAGGTCGAGGTGTAGCGTACGAAGTGGGAAGAAATGGGCTACATTTTCTATCACAGAACACTACGAACATGCAACATGAAATAGTGCTTGAAGGAGGATTTAGTAGTAAAAAGGAAGCAGAGTGTCCTTTTGAACCCGGCTCTGAGGCGCGTACACACCGCCCGTCACTCTCCCCTGTCAAAACGCAACAAAGATACTTAACACCAGAGCACTGACAAGGGGAGGCAAGTCGTAACATGGTAAGTGTACCGGAAGGTGCACTTGGATTAAACCCAGGGCGTGGCTGAGTTAGTCAAGCATCTCACTTACACCGAGAAGACATCCATGCAAGTTGGATCACCCTGAGCCAAACAGCTAGCTTAACCACCAATATAACCCAACAATGTTAATAACAAAACATGACCTAACACCATAAACTAAACCATTTTTTTACCTGAGTATGGGAGACAGAAAAGGTTCAACCTAAAGCAATAGAAAAAGTACCGCAAGGGAAAGCTGAAAGAGAAATGAAACAACCCATATAAGCACTAAAAAACAAAGACTAAACCTTGTACCTTTTGCATCATGATTTAGCCAGCACCATCAAGCAAAGAGACCTTTAGTTTGAAACCCCGAAACCAGGTGAGCTACCCCGAGACAGCCTATTTAAATTTAGGGCTAACCCGTCTCTGTGGCAAAAGAGTGGGAAGAGCTCCGGGTAGAAGTGACAGACCTACCGAACCTGGTGATAGCTGGTTGCCTGAGAAATGGATAGAAGTTCAGCCTCGTACACCCCAAATCAAAAAATACAACATTAAGACAATGAGGGAAATATACGAGAGTTAGTTAAAGGGGGTACAGCCCCTCTAACAAAGGATACAACCTTCACAGGAGGATAAAGATCATAATATATAAAACACACTGTTTTAGTGGGCCTAAAAGCAGCCATCTAAGTAGAAAGCGTTAAAGCTCAGACAGAAAGAAGTTTATTATACTGATAAAAAATCTTATTCCCCTAACAATATCAGGCTAACCCATGCCCGCATGGAAGAAATTATGCTAAAATGAGTAACAAGAAGACCTGCTCTTCTCCAAGCACAAGTGTAAGCCAGATCGGACAAACCACTGGAAATTAACGAACCCAACCCAAGAGAGTAATGTGAACAACAGAAAAACCAAGAAAAACCCACAACTAAACAATCGTTAACCCCACACTGGAGTGCTATTTTTTAAAGGAAAGACTAAAAGAAAGGGAAGGAACTCGGCAAACACAAGCCTCGCCTGTTTACCAAAAACATCGCCTCCTGCGACTAAACTGAGTATAGGAGGTCCAGCCTGCCCAGTGACTACGGGTTCAACGGCCGCGGTATTTTGACCGTGCAAAGGTAGCGCAATCACTTGTCTTTTAAATAGAGACCTGTATGAATGGCTAAACGAGGGCTTAACTGTCTCCCCCTTCAAGTCAGTGAAATTGATCTATCCGTGCAGAAGCGGGTATAATGATACAAGACGAGAAGACCCTTTGGAGCTTAAGGTACAAAACTCAACCACGTTAAGCAACTTAGTAAAAAGCAAAAACTTAGTGGAAGATGAGATTTTACCTTCGGTTGGGGCGACCGCGGAGGAAAAACAAGCCTCCGAGTGGAATGGGCCAAACCCCTAAAACCAAGAGAGACATCTCTAAGCCACAGAACATCTGACCAAAAATGATCCGGCCAATAGAGCCGATCAACGAACCAAGTTACCCTAGGGATAACAGCGCAATCCTCTCCCAGAGTCCATATCGACGAGGGGGTTTACGACCTCGATGTTGGATCAGGACATCCTAATGGTGCAGCCGCTATTAAGGGTTCGTTTGTTCAACGATTAAAGTCCTACGTGATCTGAGTTCAGACCGGAGCAATCCAGGTCAGTTTCTATCTGTAACGCTACTTTTCCTAGTACGAAAGGATCGGAAAAGAGGGGCCTATACTTAAAGCACGCCCCACCCCTAATTAATGAAAACAAATAAATTAAATAAAGGGAGGGCCAAAACCCCAACCGCCCGAAACAAGGACATACTGGGGTGGCAGAGCATGGTAAATTGCGAAAGGCCTAAGCCCTTTATACCAGAGGTTCAAATCCTCTTCCCAGTTCATGCTAAACACTCTAATAAACCACCTAATTAATCCCCTAGCCTATATTGTGCCCGTCCTACTAGCAGTAGCCTTCCTAACTCTAATCGAACGTAAGGTATTAGGATACATGCAACTACGAAAAGGGCCAAATGTAGTCGGACCATATGGACTTCTACAGCCCATCGCCGATGGAGTCAAACTATTTACCAAAGAACCAGTCCGCCCCTCTACATCCTCTCCATTTCTATTCCTAGCCACCCCCATTCTTGCATTAACCCTAGCCATAACACTATGAGCACCCATGCCCATGCCCTACCCAGTAATTGACCTCAACCTGGGAGTCCTATTTATCCTGGCCTTATCAAGCCTCGCAGTATACTCCATTCTAGGATCAGGGTGAGCATCAAATTCAAAATACGCATTAATCGGAGCCCTACGGGCCGTGGCCCAAACAATTTCCTATGAAGTGAGCCTAGGACTAATTCTTCTATCAGTCATTATCTTCTCAGGGGGCTATACCCTGCAAACATTTAGCACAGCCCAAGAAAGCATCTGATTACTAGCCCCTGCCTGACCACTAGCCGCAATATGATATATCTCAACCTTAGCAGAAACAAATCGAGCACCATTCGACCTAACAGAAGGAGAATCAGAATTAGTCTCAGGCTTTAACGTAGAATATGCAGGAGGGCCCTTCGCCCTCTTCTTCCTAGCCGAATATGCAAATATCCTATTAATAAACACCTTATCAGCCGTACTATTCCTAGGAACATCACACATTCACCACATCCCAGAGTTAACAACAATTAGCCTTATGACTAAAGCCGCACTACTATCTATCGTATTCCTATGAGTACGAGCCTCATACCCACGATTCCGATATGATCAACTAATACATCTTGTATGAAAAAACTTCCTCCCCCTAACACTGGCCCTAGTATTATGACACATCGCCCTGCCAATCGCACTAGCGGGCCTTCCCCCACAACTATAATTCAGGAACTGTGCCCGAATGCTTAGGGACCACTTTGATAGAGTGGCCTATAGGGGCTAAAATCCCCTCAGTTCTTAGAAAGAAGGGGATCGAACCCATGCCCAAGAGATCAAAACTCTTAGTGCTTCCTCTACACCACTTTCTAAGATGGGGTCAGCTAATCAAGCTTTCGGGCCCATACCCCGAACATGACGGTTAAAGTCCCTCCTCCATCAATGAACCCCTACGTACTCGCAGTCCTACTCTCCAGCCTAGGATTAGGAACCACCTTAACCTTTGCCAGCTCCCACTGACTACTAGCCTGAATAGGACTGGAAATTAATACCCTGGCAATCATTCCTCTAATAGCACAACACCACCACCCCCGCGCAGTAGAAGCCACCACAAAATACTTCCTAACCCAAGCCACCGCAGCCGCAATAATTATATTTGCAAGTACAACAAACGCCTGAATCACAGGAGAATGAGACATAAACAACATATCAAACCCTATTGCTAGCACAATGATCATTACTGCCCTAGCACTTAAAATTGGACTAGCACCAATACACTTCTGAATACCAGAAGTCCTACAAGGACTAGATCTTCTAACGGGCCTAATTTTATCAACATGGCAAAAACTTGCCCCCTTCGCCCTAATTATCCAAACGGCCCAAGCCGTGGACCCCGTACTATTAACTGCCCTAGGGGTCATATCCACCTTGATTGGAGGATGAGGGGGTCTAAACCAAACCCAGCTACGAAAAATCCTAGCCTACTCCTCGATCGCACACATAGGCTGAATAATCATCATTCTCCAATACGCCCCACAACTCACCCTCCTTGCCCTAGGAACATACATTTTTATGACATCCGCAGCATTTCTCACCCTAAAAACATCATCCGTCACAAAAATCAATACTCTTTCAATAGTCTGATCAAAAAGTCCAGTCCTAACAACAACCACGGCCCTAGTACTACTATCACTAGGAGGCTTACCCCCACTAACAGGATTTATGCCAAAATGACTAATCCTGCAAGAACTGGCAAAACAAAATCTTCCAATCACCGCTACAATTATAGCCCTAGCTGCCCTACTAAGTCTTTATTTCTACCTACGCCTCTGTTATGCAATAACACTAACAATCTCTCCTAATACAATCAATTCAATCACCCCCTGACGAACCCAAACAACCCAATCCTCCCTCCCACTCACCTTATCTACCACAATTGCCCTAGGACTTTTACCGATAACCCCAGCTATTCTAATACTAGCCACCTAGGGACTTAGGATAACATCAGACCAAGAGCCTTCAAAGCTCTAAGTAGAAGTGAAAATCTTCTAGTCCCTGATAAGACCTACAAGAGTCTATCTTGCATTTTCTGATTGCAAATCAAATGTTTTTATTAAACTAAGGCCTTACTAGATGGGAAGGCCTCGATCCTACAAACTCTTAGTTAACAGCTAAGCGCTCAAGCCAGCGAGCATCCATCTACTTTTCCCGCCTATGGCCTAGTAAGGCGGGAAAAGCCCCGGCAGACTACTAATCTACGTCTCTGGATTTGCAATCCAGCATGCTTCTTCACCACGGGGCTGATGATAAGGAGAGGACTCAAACCTCTGTCTTCGGGGCTACAACCCGCCGCCTAAGCACTCGGCTACCCTACCTGTGGCAATTACACGCTGATTCTTTTCTACAAACCACAAAGACATTGGTACCCTTTATCTTGTATTTGGTGCCTGAGCCGGAATAGTGGGAACCGCTCTAAGCCTTCTCATTCGAGCCGAACTAAGCCAACCTGGATCACTTCTGGGCGACGACCAAATTTATAATGTTATTGTCACTGCCCATGCCTTCGTAATAATTTTCTTTATAGTAATACCAATTCTAATCGGAGGGTTTGGAAACTGACTCGTGCCGCTAATAATCGGAGCGCCTGATATGGCATTCCCACGAATAAATAACATAAGTTTCTGACTTCTACCCCCCTCTTTCCTTCTACTACTAGCCTCCTCTGGTGTCGAAGCCGGAGCTGGGACAGGGTGAACAGTATACCCGCCACTCGCAGGCAATCTTGCCCACGCAGGAGCATCCGTAGACCTAACAATTTTCTCGCTCCACCTAGCAGGTGTATCATCAATTTTAGGTGCAATTAACTTCATCACCACAACTATTAATATGAAACCACCAGCCATCTCTCAATACCAAACACCCCTGTTTGTTTGAGCCGTACTTGTAACAGCCGTACTTCTTCTCTTATCTCTACCAGTCCTAGCCGCCGGAATTACTATGCTTCTTACAGACCGAAATCTAAATACCACATTCTTTGACCCAGCAGGAGGAGGGGACCCAATCCTATATCAACACCTATTCTGGTTCTTCGGCCACCCTGAAGTTTACATTCTCATTTTACCCGGATTTGGGATCATTTCACACGTCGTAGCCTACTATGCAGGCAAAAAAGAACCATTCGGCTATATAGGAATGGTCTGAGCCATGATAGCTATCGGTCTCCTAGGATTTATTGTATGAGCCCACCACATGTTCACTGTCGGAATGGACGTAGACACTCGTGCATACTTTACATCCGCAACAATAATTATTGCCATTCCAACAGGCGTAAAAGTATTTAGCTGATTAGCCACACTTCACGGAGGATCTATCAAATGAGAAACACCCATACTATGAGCCCTTGGGTTCATTTTCCTCTTCACCGTGGGTGGATTGACAGGAATTGTCCTAGCCAACTCATCACTCGACATCGTCCTTCACGACACATACTACGTAGTCGCACACTTCCACTATGTACTATCAATGGGTGCTGTATTTGCCATTATGGCAGCCTTTGTTCACTGATTCCCCCTATTTACAGGATACACTTTAAATGACACCTGAACAAAAATCCACTTCGGAGTAATATTCATCGGTGTCAACCTTACATTCTTCCCACAACACTTCCTAGGCCTAGCAGGAATGCCACGACGATACTCTGACTACCCAGACGCCTACGCTCTGTGAAATACAGTATCATCCATCGGGTCACTTATCTCCTTAGTAGCAGTAATTATATTCCTATTTATTCTATGAGAAGCCTTCGCCGCTAAACGAGAAGTATCCTCAGTAGAATTAACTATAACAAATGTAGAATGACTTCATGGCTGCCCTCCACCATACCACACATTTGAAGAACCCGCATTCGTTCAAGTTCAATCAAACTAACGAGAAAGGAAGGAATTGAACCCCCGTATACTGGTTTCAAGCCAGTCACATAACCACTCTGTCACTTTCTTCTAAGACATTAGTAAAATACGCAAATTACATCACCTTGTCGAGGTGAAATTGCAGGTTAAACCCCTGTATGTCTTAAGCTCAAGGCTTAATGGCACATCCCACGCAACTAGGATTCCAAGACGCGGCATCACCCGTTATAGAAGAACTTCTTCACTTCCATGACCACGCCCTAATAATCGTATTCTTAATCAGTACTCTAGTACTTTATATTATTATTGCAATGGTTTCAACCAAACTTACCAACAAATACATCTTAGACTCTCAAGAAATCGAAATCGTATGAACTATTTTACCAGCTGTCATTCTAGTCTTGATTGCTCTGCCATCCCTTCGAATTCTATACCTTATAGACGAAATCAATGACCCCCACCTAACAATTAAGGCCATAGGACATCAGTGATACTGAAGCTATGAGTACACAGATTACGAAGATCTCGGCTTCGACTCCTACATAATCCCAACCCAGGACCTTACACCCGGTCAATTCCGACTCCTAGAAACAGACCACCGAATAGTAGTCCCCATAGAATCACCAGTTCGTGTCCTAGTATCTGCCGAAGACGTATTACACTCCTGAGCCGTTCCATCTCTAGGTGTAAAAATAGACGCAGTGCCAGGCCGACTAAACCAAACTGCCTTCATTGCCTCACGCCCAGGTGTATTTTACGGACAGTGTTCTGAAATCTGCGGGGCAAACCACAGCTTTATGCCCATTGTAGTCGAAGCAGTCCCACTAGAGCATTTCGAGAGCTGATCCTCATTAATACTAGAAGACGCCTCACTAGAAAGCTAATTATTGGACAAAGCGTTGGCCTTTTAAGCCAAAGTTTGGTGCCTACCGACCACCTCTAGTGAAATGCCCCAATTAAACCCCAACCCCTGATTTGCAATTCTAGTATTCTCATGAATCATCTTTCTCACCATTATCCCAACTAAAGTCTTAAATCACACCACACCAAATGAACCAACCCCAATAAGTGAAGAAAAACACAAAACAGAACCCTGAGACTGACCATGATAACAAGCTTCTTCGATCAATTTGCAAGCCCATCCTTCCTAGGAATCCCACTTATTGCTATTGCAATCGCACTACCGTGACTTCTTTTCCCAACCCCATCATCCCGGTGAATCAACAATCGACTTATCACCCTCCAAACATGATTCATTAACCGATTCACTAACCAATTAATAATGCCCTTAAATGTGGGAGGACATAAATGGGCACTACTATTAGCCTCATTAATAGTATTCCTTATCACCATCAATATATTAGGCCTTCTCCCATATACTTTCACACCTACAACGCAACTATCACTAAATATAGGATTTGCTGTGCCACTATGACTTGCCACCGTAATTATTGGAATGCGAAACCAACCAACGGTTGCCCTCGGACATCTTCTACCAGAAGGAACGCCCATTCCCCTAATCCCCGTACTAATTATTATCGAGACAATTAGCCTATTTATTCGCCCATTAGCCCTAGGCGTTCGACTTACAGCCAATTTAACTGCGGGCCACTTATTAATTCAACTCATCGCCACAGCTGTATTCGTCCTACTGCCGATAATACCCACAGTAGCCATCTTAACCGCCGCCGTTCTCTTCCTCCTAACACTCCTAGAAGTCGCAGTAGCAATAATTCAAGCTTATGTATTTGTACTACTCCTAAGCCTCTACCTGCAAGAAAACGTCTAATGGCCCACCAAGCACATGCATATCATATGGTTGATCCAAGCCCATGACCACTAACCGGAGCCGTCGGTGCTCTATTAATAACATCCGGCCTAGCAATCTGGTTCCACTTCCACTCAACAACACTAATAACCCTCGGGATAATCCTTCTACTCCTCACAATATTCCAATGATGACGTGACATTATTCGAGAAGGAACATTCCAAGGCCACCACACACCGCCAGTACAAAAAGGACTACGTTATGGAATAATCCTATTTATTACTTCAGAGGTATTCTTTTTCCTGGGATTCTTCTGAGCCTTCTACCACTCAAGTCTAGCACCAACACCAGAGCTGGGAGGATGCTGACCCCCAACAGGAATTATTACATTAGACCCCTTCGAAGTTCCCCTCCTCAACACAGCTGTGCTACTAGCATCGGGGGTAACGGTCACATGAGCCCATCATAGCATCATAGAAGGTGAACGAAAACAAGCCATCCAATCTCTTGCACTTACAATTCTACTAGGACTCTACTTCACTGCCCTCCAAGCCATGGAGTACTACGAAGCACCCTTCACAATCGCAGACGGAGTATACGGCTCTACATTCTTTGTGGCCACAGGATTCCACGGACTACATGTCATTATCGGATCATCATTCCTGGCTGTCTGTCTTCTTCGCCAAGTCCAATACCACTTTACATCCGAACATCATTTCGGCTTCGAAGCCGCTGCTTGATATTGACACTTTGTTGACGTAGTATGACTATTCCTCTACGTATCCATCTACTGATGAGGCTCATAATCTTTCTAGTATTAAAGTTAGTACAAGTGACTTCCAATCATTTAGTCTTGGTTAAACCCCAGGGAAAGATAATGAACCTAATCATAACCATCCTCACCATCACAGTAGCCCTATCCTCAATCCTAGCAATCGTATCCTTCTGACTACCTCAAATAAATCCGGACGCAGAAAAACTATCCCCCTATGAGTGTGGATTCGACCCACTTGGATCCGCCCGACTACCCTTCTCACTACGATTCTTCCTAGTAGCAATCCTGTTCCTCCTATTTGACCTAGAAATTGCCCTCCTTCTCCCCCTGCCATGAGGAGACCAACTCCACAATCCCACCGGAACATTCTTTTGAGCCGCTACAGTCCTAATCTTATTAACCCTAGGACTAATTTACGAATGAACCCAGGGCGGCCTAGAATGAGCAGAATAGGGAGTTAGTCCAAAATAAGACCTCTGATTTCGGCTCAGAAAATTATGGTTTAAGTCCATAACCCCCTTATGACACCAGTACATTTTAGCTTTAGTTCAGCATTCATTTTAGGATTAATAGGACTAGCGTTCCACCGCACCCACCTGCTCTCCGCACTCCTGTGCTTGGAAGGTATAATACTATCCCTATTTATTGCACTAGCCCTATGGGCCTTACAATTCGAATCAACAAGCTTCTCCGCAGCCCCCATACTACTACTAGCCTTCTCCGCCTGCGAAGCAAGCACGGGCCTTGCACTCCTAGTAGCCACAGCCCGAACTCACGGGACCGACCGTTTACAAAACCTCAATCTTCTACAATGCTAAAAGTACTAATCCCCACTGTTATATTATTCCCAACAATTTGATTAACTTCCCCCAAATGACTATGAACAACCACAACCGCACATAGTCTCTTAATTGCCCTTATTAGCCTCACATGATTAAAATGAACATCAGAAACCGGATGAACTATGTCCAACTCGTATCTAGCCACAGACCCACTCTCAACCCCCCTTCTAGTACTAACATGTTGACTTCTTCCATTAATAATTCTAGCCAGTCAAAATCATATCAACCCTGAACCTATCAGCCGACAACGTCTATACATTACCCTCCTCACCTCACTACAAACTTTCCTAATTATAGCATTCGGTGCCACCGAAATCATCATATTTTATATTATATTCGAGGCTACACTCATCCCAACTCTTATTATTATCACTCGATGGGGAAACCAAACTGAACGCCTCAATGCAGGAACTTATTTCCTATTCTACACCCTAGCAGGGTCCCTCCCACTACTAGTCGCCCTTCTCCTACTTCAACAATCCACCGGGACCCTGTCCATGTTAGTAATCCAATACTCTCAACCCATACTCCTAAACTCCTGAGGCCACAAAATCTGGTGAGCCGGCTGCTTAATCGCATTCCTAGTAAAAATACCACTATACGGGGTACACCTGTGACTACCAAAAGCACATGTTGAAGCCCCAGTCGCAGGGTCCATAGTACTAGCGGCAGTACTACTAAAACTAGGAGGATACGGAATAATACGAATAATAATCATGCTAGACCCACTATCCAAGGAACTAGTATACCCATTTATCATTCTAGCATTATGAGGCATCATCATGACTGGATCAATTTGTCTTCGACAGACAGACCTCAAGTCCCTAATTGCCTACTCATCCGTTAGCCACATAGGACTTGTAGCAGGTGGAATTCTAATCCAAACTCCATGAGGATTCTCAGGGGCTATTATTTTAATAATCGCCCATGGACTAGTGTCTTCAATACTATTCTGCTTAGCCAACACAGCCTATGAACGAACACATAGCCGAACCATAATTCTTGCCCGAGGATTACAAATAATCTTTCCATTAACAGCGGTATGATGATTTATCGCCAACCTAGCCAACCTAGCACTACCCCCGCTACCTAACCTAATAGGAGAACTAATAATTATTACAACCCTATTTAACTGATCACCATGAACTATTGCACTCACAGGAGCAGGAACATTAATCACAGCAGGCTACTCCCTATATTTATTCCTAATATCTCAACGAGGTCCAACACCAAGCCACATCACCAAACTCCCGCCATTTCACACCCGAGAACACCTATTAATAGCTCTTCACCTAATTCCAGTAATCCTCCTTGTCACAAAACCAGAACTTATATGAGGCTGATGCTACTAGTAAGTATAGTTTAGCCAAAACATTAGATTGTGATTCTAAAGACAGGAGTTAAAATCCCCTTACTCACCAAGGAAGGACAGAAATCAATAAGTACTGCTAATCCTTATGCACCACGGTTAAAATCCGCGGCTTCCTCACGCTTCTGAAGGATAACAGTTCATCCATTGGTCTTAGGAACCAAAAACTCTTGGTGCAAATCCAAGTGGAAGCTATGAATCCAACAACCCTAATTATATCATCCTCACTTATTCTAGTCATCACTATCCTTATATTCCCCCTACTAACAACACTAAGCCCCAAACCACAAAAACCAGAGTGAGCAAGTACACATGTTAAAACCGCCGTCAGCACCTCATTTTTTATCAGCCTTCTCCCACTCATAATTTTCCTAGACCAAGGAATAGAAAGCATCACCACAAACTGACAATGAATAAATACACACATGTTTGATACAAACATCAGCTTTAAGTTCGACCACTACTCCCTCATTTTCACCCCCATTGCCCTCTACGTCACCTGATCTATCCTAGAGTTTGCATTATGGTACATACACTCTGACCCAAACATGAACCGATTCTTCAAATATCTGCTCCTATTCCTAGTAGCCATAATCACCCTGGTTACAGCCAACAACATATTCCAGCTATTTATTGGCTGAGAAGGTGTTGGGATTATATCATTCCTACTAATCGGATGATGATACGGGCGAGCGGACGCTAACACAGCGGCCCTCCAAGCCGTTATCTACAACCGAGTAGGGGACATCGGACTAATCCTAAGCATAGCATGGTTCGCAATAAACCTTAACTCCTGAGAAATCCAGCAAATCTTCTTCCTATCAAAAAACTTCGACATGACAATTCCCCTAATCGGACTAATCCTCGCAGCAACAGGAAAATCGGCCCAATTTGGCCTACATCCCTGACTCCCTTCTGCCATGGAGGGCCCCACGCCAGTATCTGCCCTACTCCATTCTAGCACTATGGTCGTTGCAGGGATCTTCCTACTAATCCGCCTCCACCCCCTCATAGAAAACAACAATCTCGCACTAACAATCTGTCTATGCTTAGGAGCACTTACCACCTTATTCACAGCCACCTGCGCCCTAACTCAAAATGACATCAAAAAAATTGTAGCTTTCTCAACATCCAGTCAACTAGGCCTAATAATAGTTACAATTGGACTAAACCAACCACAACTAGCATTCCTCCACATCTGCACACACGCATTCTTTAAGGCTATACTATTCTTATGCTCCGGATCAATTATCCACAGCTTAAACGACGAGCAAGATATCCGAAAAATAGGAGGTCTTCATAACCTAATACCTGCCACCTCAACCTACCTCACAATCGGCAGCCTTGCATTAACAGGAACCCCATTCCTAGCCGGATTCTTTTCAAAAGATGCCATCATCGAAGCCCTAAACACCTCTTACCTTAACGCCTGAGCCCTAACCCTCACACTAATTGCCACATCATTCACCGCAGTCTATAGCTTCCGAGTAGTATTCTTTGTTACCATAGGATCCCCTCGATTCCTGCCACTATCCCCCATCAACGAAAATAACCCACTAGTTATCAACCCCATCAAACGACTTGCCTGAGGAAGCATCATTGCAGGACTTATCATTACATCTAACTTCCTACCCTCAAAAACACCCATTATAACAATACCAACCACCCTAAAACTAGCAGCTCTCATGGTAACCATCACCGGACTTCTAGTGGCCATAGAACTTACAGCCATAACCAACAAACAAGTCAAAATCACCCCCACAATTCCTTTACACCACTTCTCAAACATACTAGGGTACTTCCCCGCAATAATCCATCGACTCCCCCCTAAACTTAACCTAACCCTAGGACAATCAATCGCCACTAAACTTGACCAAACGTGACTTGAGATTACAGGGCCAAAAGGACTAGCACTAACTCAAATAATGATATCAAAAGTTACAAGCGACATCCAACGAGGCATAATTAAAACCTACCTAACTATCTTCCTCCTAACTCTAACCCTGGCCATCCTTCTAACTCTTATTTAAACAGCTCGAAGAGTACCACGACTCAACCCCCGAGTAAGCTCCAACACCACAAGTAGGGTTAAAAGCAACACCCACGCACAAATAACCAACATCGCCCCACCAAAAGAATATATAACAGCCACACCACTAACATCACCACGCAACATAGAAACTCCCTTCAACCCATCAACAACCACCCAAGAACCCTCATACCACCCCCCTCAAAATAACCCGGCCGCCAACACAACACCTAGAAGATAAACTAACACATACCCAGCCACAGAACGACTTCCCCAAGCCTCTGGAAAAGGCTCAGCAGCTAAAGCCGCTGAATAAGCAAACACCACAAGCATTCCCCCTAAATAAATTAAAAAAAGAACCAAGGACAAGAAAGAACCTCCATAACCAACTAAAATCCCGCACCCAACCCCCGCTGCTACTACCAGACCTAAAGCAGCAAAATAAGGCGTAGGATTAGAAGCAACAGCAACCAAACCCACAACTAAAGCTACCAATAATAAAAACATAAAATAAGTCATAATTCTTGCTCGGACTTTAACCGAGACCAGTGACTTGAAGAACCACCGTTGTAGTTCAACTACAAGAACCATAATGGCAAGCCTACGAAAAACCCACCCACTGATAAAAATCGCCAACGACGCACTAGTTGACCTCCCCACACCATCCAATATTTCCGTATGATGAAATTTTGGGTCCCTTCTAGGACTATGTTTAATCACCCAAATCCTAACCGGGCTATTCCTAGCCATACACTATACCTCCGACATTTCAACTGCATTTTCGTCGGTAGTCCACATCTGCCGAGACGTAAACTATGGTTGACTCATCCGTAATATTCACGCTAACGGAGCATCATTCTTTTTCATCTGCATTTATATACACATTGCTCGCGGCCTATACTACGGGTCCTACCTATACAAAGAAACCTGAAATATTGGAGTAGTCCTCCTCCTGCTAGTTATAATAACAGCCTTCGTTGGCTACGTCCTTCCATGAGGACAGATATCCTTCTGAGGTGCTACAGTAATTACAAATTTACTATCAGCAGTCCCTTATATAGGAGACACCCTTGTCCAATGAATCTGAGGTGGCTTCTCAGTAGACAATGCAACACTAACACGATTCTTCGCATTCCACTTCCTACTACCATTCGTAGTCGCCGCCGCAACCCTTCTACACCTACTTTTCCTCCACGAGACAGGATCAAACAACCCAGCCGGATTAAACTCCGACGCAGATAAAATTTCTTTCCACCCATATTTCTCATACAAAGACCTTCTAGGATTCGTAGTAATACTGTTAGCCCTCACATCATTAGCGCTATTCTCCCCAAATCTCTTAGGAGACCCAGAAAATTTCACCCCAGCAAATCCACTAGTCACCCCTCCACATATCAAGCCAGAATGATACTTTTTGTTTGCTTACGCCATTCTACGATCCATCCCAAACAAACTAGGAGGGGTCCTTGCATTACTATTCTCCATCCTAGTGCTAATAGTAGTACCAATCTTACACACTTCAAAACAACGAGGACTGACATTCCGCCCAATCACCCAGTTCCTATTCTGAACCTTAGTGGCAGACATAATCATTCTAACATGGATTGGAGGCATACCCGTAGAACATCCATACATTATTATTGGACAAGTCGCATCAGTCCTTTACTTCGCATTATTCCTCATCCTCTCCCCACTAGCAGGATGAGTAGAAAACAAAGCACTAAAATAAGCTTGCCCTAGTAGCTTAGTATAAAAGCATCGGTCTTGTAATCCGAAGATCGGAGGTTAAATTCCCCCCTAGCGCCCAGAAAAGAGAGATTTTAACTCCCACCCCTGGCTCCCAAAGCCAGAATTCTAAATTAAACTATCTTCTG